AAAAATCTCGGATTTTTTAGTTCATAATGTATTTCATGAATCTAAGTGGAATAAGCAAAGTGGATTCCTTGTTGGTTAGTCGAGTTCCAATGAAAACCACACAATTGAAGGAAATGTCCGAATTTGCTATTTAGAAAATCAATAAACTAAGGTTTTGTCGTTCTAGATATCGGATTCAACGGAAACAATTACAGCAGTAGGGGGGGGGAAATCAAAAAACAAGTCGAGCAAAATTATACAAAGTTATATATAAGTTGCTACCCCCCCTTAGTCTTTCTTTAATTGAATTTCGTTTGATTAGACGGAAGTTACTTAAAAACTTCCGCTTTCTTTAAAAGATTCTGAACAGTTCCTGTGGGTTGAGCACCTTTTTCAAGGAAATATAGAATAAGAGGAACGTTTAAATAAGTTTGATTCTTCATTGGATCATAAAACCCCACTTTTCTAAGATCTTTTCCTTCTCTTCGGCATCGAACATCAATTGCAACGATTCGATAGACGGCTCATTGGGATAAATGTAGATGACCAACACCCCCCCTAGAACCGTATAGGAAGTTTTCTCCTCGTACGGCTCGAGAAAAATGATTTGCTTCGAAGTTTTGTCTATGTATGCAATTCTAATAAATTAAATGACAAATGGGCCTAGAAAATCAATTAGACTCTGATTTCAGTCTTTTTTCCTTCCTGAAAATGAAAAAGAAACCATTCGTACTCATAACTCAAGTTGGATAACTCTCAAATAGCTCAAAGGAAAAATCTTTAGTCACTTTCATTTATTGAGTGGTCTTTAACCCCTTTTGTTTTGTTTGTCTTTTGTCTCGTTTCAAATTCTATTTGGATTCTTTAGTCTGATCCAATTAGTGAGACTATCGAGACAATTAAAAAGGTCTTTCCTTGTTCTTAGATCCTTTATCCTTATTTTAAATCATTGGGTTTAGACATTACTTCGGTGCTTCTTAATCCTTTCAAAGTGGCAGCAACATACCCCTTTTTTTTTTGATTTCTTTCTATCAAAGAATCCTACGGACAGTTGATTCACGTGTGATACACTTTGAATCGAAAAAGTTTGCTAAATTCTAACAAGTCTTGCTTTTGAATTGGAAACTTGCTCGAATTGGATCCTTTCGATTTCTATATATGGAAGATACGTTTACGAAGTTGTTCCGATTAATTGGCATTAACCCTAGATCCTTGCCCCCGAGAAATGAATTAATCCTTTCTACTCGAGCTTCATCGTGGACTATTTACAACCCAACAAAAAATAGAGTGTAACAGAACAAACAATGTCGAGCCAAGAGCACTCTCATCCTTAGATAAATCGAAAATGGTGGATGGAAAAATCCACAACGGATCGTGTCCTTCAAGTCGCACGTTGCTTTCTACCACATCGTTTCAAACGAAGTTTTAACATAATATTCCTCTAATTTGGAACCGGTATGGAATTGATTCAATTATGGAATCATGAATAGTCATTGGTTCAGTTGTACATAGACATCGTAATCTAGGCTTTTTCTTCTATATATGATAATATGATATGAAACGATTTTTCTGAAAAAGTCTTAGCAAGACAGCATCTTTCACATACATAAATAATATATAGATAATATAGATAATAGCAATAAATCGAAATATATAAACGAATAACTCTTTTAATCTGCATCTTCAAGTGACTCAACAGGATAGATTAAACGATTTCCTACTTTTTGAGTACCAAATAAAGATTCCACTTACAAGCAATCATTAAAAATATTTAATAAAAATAGTTCTAATTGAAATTGAAAAAGTTTCCTATTTAGACATCATTATTTAATTTGAAGAAAATTGGACAATAAGCATGACGTTTGATCTTCATAGGAAGATAATTCTTTTTGAATTGACTCATCACTTTTAAATAGATAAAAGAAAAACGAAATCCAATTTTTTTTCATGAGATGGATAAAAAAATGATCTAAGTTCAGATTTGAATCTTTATTCTTTTCATCTGATTACGAAAATCAAATTACGAAAATCAAAAAAATAAGGAGGGTTTTTCGTATCTATCAGATAGACTGAAGAGTTGTCACTGTTATAGATATTCTATTCTATAATATAGAATTTAAATAATTTAAGGTATCAAAAATCTTTTTCACAAAAACCGAAAAATTATTGTCATTGAAATAGAACGATACATACCATATAAGCGAAATATTTCCTCATTTTATATATTTTAGATGATATATATTTATAGATTTTGTTTAACATGGGATTAAGTAATATTTCACAATAATCGACTCTTATCATAAAGTGAATAAAAGGGTGATAGGGGAAATCACCCCTGCCTCAATTGTTCTGTAGATTTCCAATTTTTACTTAGAACCAAACACGAAATACCTAAATAAAATGAGATTCAAAGAAAATATATCGGCTCCATAACATATTTCTATATGATATGTAACTTGATCGTTTGTTAATGAGATTCGAACAGACACAGATATTAAAATAAATACGGATTTACTCCTAT